GATTACTTATCTATTCGATTTCAAGCAAGCCAGCGCTCACTTTGGCCAAAGTGAGCGCTGGCTTGCTTTGAGACAATATTTGCCACCCTAGCATCTTCAGTGCTATGCTCTAGAAATTAAGCTATCAAGGCTAAAGAATATGTTTGAAGGAGAATAAAATTAATACAAAGAATAGGATTAGAGCAATAAAAAAATTAAAAGATTTAATTTGAATACTTTGATTATTTATTGATATTGAAGATGAAACTAAATTTCTACCTTGTCCTCCTAAAATTTCTAATCATCCTATGTCGATAGATTTAATGATATTTCTTCCTAAAAGTATTGAAAATTTAGTGAGCGGTTGGGCCGAAATTGGAGCTAAAAATCATATGGTTGAGAAAAAGAATTTTATTTTATTCATTTTTTTTCTATTATAATCGGAATCCCAGACTAAAAAAGCTAGAAAGATTCCTGAAAGGATAACGAGGATTGTTAGTGATTTTAGGTATAAAGGTAAGATAAATGGCATTGGATTAAACTGCAAAAAGATATTTTGAAATGCAAATCCGGCAATTACAGCCATCAATCTTAAAGTTGTCGTTGCTCAGTTGACATAGGGATCTAGTTCTTGTTTTTCATGGAAGGATGATCCTTTAATATGTCCTCATAGAGAACAAAAAGATAAACGAAATGAATATGCTGCAGTTATTCCAGTAGCTAGGAAAATTAGTAGTACTATTAAGAAACTAGTAGGATTATGAAGAGATAATTCTAAAATTAAGTCTTTAGAGTAAAATCCTCTTAAAAAAGGAGCACCACAAAGTGATAAATTAGCGATATTTATACATGCTGTTGTTAAAGGGGCTTGAGAAAATAATAAACCTATGTGACGAATATCTTGAGTATTTGATCTGTTGTGAATAAATATTCCAGCACATAAAAATAATAAGGCCTTAAATAATGCATGAGTATATAAGTGAAATAAGGCTAAATAAGGTATTCCTAAACCTAAGCTTATTATTATAACTCCAAGCTGCCTTAAGGTAGAAAGAGCAATAATTTTCTTTAGATCATTTTCATAGTTGGCTCCAATTCCTGCTATCAGAAGCGTGAGAACGGAAATAAATAGCAATGTAGGTTTAAATATTGAAATTGTTTCTAGGAAAGGGAAAAAACGAATAACTAAAAAAACTCCTGCAGTTACTAGTGTTGATGAGTGAACTAATGCAGATACAGGCGTTGGTGCTGCTATTGCAGCAGGTAATCATCTAGAGAAAGGAATTTGTGCTCTTTTTGTTATAGCAGCTAATGTTACTGTAAGAGCTAGTCAAGATGTTAAATAAAAGTCTCAAATTGATAAAATGGATCAATGTCCTTGTAAAACTAAAATTCCAATTGAGATTAAAATTATTACATCTCCAATACGATTCGCTAGAACTGTGATTATTCCAGCTCCTAAGGATTTTATATTCTGATAATAAATTACTAAAGCAAATGATACAATCCCTAAACCATCTCAACCTAATAGTAATGCAGGTAATCTTGGAATAAAAACTAATAGATTTATTGATAAAACGAATAGTATCACTAGTCAAACAAATCGTTTTAAAAAAGGATCATGAGATATATATCTTGAAGAAAATATTATAACGCAACCTGAAATTAAGCAAACAACATTTCTAAAACTAAGTCTTACAGGATCAAGAATTAATATTAAAGTTATACTACAAGAACTTATTTGAAAAATTGATCATTCTAAAATAATGTTCTTTCTTTCAAGAATGAATATTATTGTAACAGGGAATAGTACTGCAGTATATAATAGGAGAAATAGTGAACTAATAGAAGAAGACTTTAGATTTATATTCATAGGTCAAGTGAAATAGAATTTTCATTATCAAATCCACAGGCTGATGTTTTGTAGTTAAACTAACTTGACTAAATTCATATCGAAATTAAATCTCTTTTTAAAATTAAGAAATTTCCTGGAATTCAGTGTAAAAGGAATAATGTAAATCCAGTAGATTTGAAATCACTAAAAGGTTTTAAGAATTTAGGACTTCCCCCATGTTGTGTTCTTGTGTATAAATACATTCTATATAAAGCGGCTAAAAAACTTATTAACCCTAGCGAAATTAAATAGTATTTAGAACTGAAAATAGTAGATGGAAAGATTATAATTTCTCCTAATAGATTAATACTAGGAGGTGCTGCTATGTTTATAATACAAAATAAGAACCATCATATTGCAAGTAAAGGTAGTAGTATTAATATTCCTTTTCTTAAAAATAATCTTCGTGTATGGCTTTTTTCATATGTATAATTAGCTAATGCAAAAAGTGCTGAAGAGCAGAATCCATGGGACAGTATCAAGATCAATGCCCCTCTTCATCCTCAAGATGTATTTGAGAAAGCTCCTGCCAATATTAATGATATGTGTCCAATTGAAGAATAAGCAATAAGTGATTTTAAATCAACTTGTCGAAAACATACAATACTTGTGATGACTCCCCCTCAAATTGCTAAAGAAAAAATAATAATACATGTTTGTGAGGAAATGAAATTAAAATATTGATACACTCGCAGGATTCCATATCCACCTAATTTTAACAGAACTGCAGCTAAAACTATTGAACCTGCAACAGGTGCTTCAACATGTGCTTTTGGAAGTCATAAATGAACAGTAAATATTGGAAGCTTCACTAAGAATGCAGTGAAGCACAATAGTGTTAAAAAATTTCAAGCTCATAAATAATCAGTGTTATAAGAATGAATACGTAATCTTCTAATTATTAAAATATCTCTTGATCTTAATCTATAAGAAGCTCATAGAATAACTAGTAAAAGAGGTAAAGAAGCAGCTACAGTATAAATTATTATATACATGCCAGCTTGGAGTCGTTCAGGTTGATATCCTCAACCTAAAATTAATAAAAGCGTAGGAATGAGCGAGGCTTCAAAGAGAAAATAGAAAACTAAAATACTAGAAGACATAAAGGTGAGAACTAAAATTAAATTTAAAATTAAAACGAATCTTGAAAATAATAAATAGTTATTTTTAGGGATTTTCACTCTATTTTGTCTAGCTAATATTATTATTAAAGAAATTCATAAAGTCAACGAAATTAAAATTCTAGATATAGAATCAATTCTTAAAAAAGAATTAATAGATTCATAGGAAAAGAATGGATTGAATAAGTGAATTATAGAAATCAACCTTCCTAGAGCTAAAGATCACATTTTGTGATATCAGCATCATTTTTTGTTAAAGAAGAATAAAAAGGTTAGTCTCATGAAAACTACGCCTAACATTTATGTATAGAGAATCTTGAAACGTAATCATTTCCTTCTGAACGAATAATCGCTACTAAAATAGCTAAACCTAAACTAGCTTCACAAGCTCCTAAAGTAATAAGAATTAATGAGGTCTCCCCACTAAAAGTAATATTAGTTGATAAAGCAAATAATATAATAAATAAATTTATAGTAATGGCTTCTAATCTCAATAGAACTCTCAATAAGTGTTTATATTGTAAGGAAAGAGCTAGTAAAGCTATAAAAATTCCAAATATTCTAAGCATACTTAAATAAAATGTTCTCATTACTTATATTTTTAATAGTATAATATAACTTAATGGCAACAATAGCTTAAATTAAGAGTATTGGTCTTGTAAGCCAAAGGTGAATAAATAAATTTCTTGTTGCTAAGTTATTAAGTGAATTGAACACTTCAAATTTGTTTTCAAGACAAATTTTCCCCAGGAAATAACTCTTGCTATCTGTAGTATTAATAATCTAAAATATTATCTCATAAAACTTGAACTACAGGATCAATTACAAAATACATAAAATATAAAACAGTGAAAACTTGACCAATTTGTTCATAAGGAGCTTCTACCGGACAAGCTCCGATTCAAGTAAGGATAAAAAATATCCCAATATAAAATCAAAATAAAATTTGATTTAAAGGGTAGAATGCTATAGAACGAAATTTACCTAAGTGAGTAAACGGTAAAATAAATAAAATGGCGATTGATATAACTAATGCAATAACTCCACCTAACTTATTAGGAATAGATCGTAAAATAGCATATGCAAAAAGAAAGTATCATTCTGGCTGAATATGAACAGGAGTTACTAAAGGATTAGCAGGAATAAAGTTTTCCGGATCAGTTAATAACTGTGGGGAAAATAGAGCTAATATACTTAGAAGAAATAATACAACTAAGAATCCAACTAGATCTTTAAATGTATAGTATGAATGAAATGGAATCTTTTCTCCGTCTCTATTAATTCCTAATGGATTATTAGATCCTGTTTCATGAAGAAATAACAAGTGAAGAACAGCAAGCGCTGCAATAACAAACGGTAAAAGAAAATGTAAGGCGAAAAAACGAGTTAAAGTAGCATTATCTACTGCAAATCCTCCTCACACCCATTCTACTAATATTTTACCAACATAAGGAACGGCTGATAATAAGTTAGTAATAACAGTAGCTCCTCAAAAAGATATTTGACCTCAAGGTAATACATACCCTAAAAAAGCTGTTCCTATCGTTAGAAATAGGAGAATTACACCAATATTTCAGGTATGAATATTAACATAAGAGCCATAATATATCCCTCGACCGGCATGTAAGTAAAGACAAATAAAAAATCAAGATGCTCCATTAGCATGAAGTGCTCGAAGTAATCAACCATATGATACGTCTCGAGAAATGTGTATTACGGAACTGAAAGCTAGGTCTACATGAGCAGTATAATGTATAGCTAAAAATAAACCTGTTACAATCTGAATACCTAAACATAAACCTAATAATGAACCAAAGTTTCATCAAATTGACAAATTTGATGGAGCAGGAAGATCAATTAAAGCTCCGTTTATAACTTTTAAAATAGGATGCACTTTTCGAATAGGACTTCGCATAGAAATACTTAACTACTAAATGGTCGAAGAGAAGCCTGTTGATAATAACAAATTTTAACGACCACAATTAAATTAATTAGTAAGATAATAGCTAACCCAATCAAGATTGAAATTATTTGAGGAGCTACTATCTCAATTCCATAGATTTTCAAAATTTTTATTTCACTAAAAATTCTTAAATATCCAATTGAAGAGACATCAATTAGTGGTAAAAAATAAAAGATAATAGATAACGGCAAGATTATAACTGAAAAAAACAATATAGGTGTTCCTTTTCCAAATAAAACATTAGGAGATAAAGCAGCTACGTAAGCGAATATCACTAATAATCCACCTACATAAATAAGGAATAAAATATATCCATATCAAGAGGATAACATTACAGCTCTAATAAAACATATCAATAAAGTAGAAATTATAATAACCAGTCCTAATCTTAAAGGTTGTATTATCAAAGGCAGTAATAAAAGCCTTGATAATGTCATGCTAAAAACAATTAATGCTCTCATTTCGAAATGTGGGATTATTTACCCAAGCTTTAGCTTCCAATGCTAATATTTTTATTAAACTACATTTTCGTGTATCAGTATTTATTAGTAATATAAATATGAAGATAAACTAGCTACTAGAAGAAGAAAGCTCAATGCAGCAGGGAGAAACCCTTTTCAAGTAAGTCCCATTAATAAATCATAACGGAATCGAGGGTATCTCCCACGAACTCAAATAAATGCAAAAGCAAAAAACAAAACCTTAAATATAAAAGCCAGGTCACTTTCTATTAAAACTATTGATCTTCCACCAAAAAAAAGTAAAGCAGAAAATAATCTTATAACTAAGATATTAGCATATTCAGCTAAAAAAATTAAGGCAAAGCCAGCTGCACCATATTCAATATTAAATCCTGAAACTAACTCAGATTCCCCCTCTGCAAAATCAAATGGGGCTCGATTCGTTTCTGCTACACAAGTTACAAATCATATTAGCGAAACTGGAATTATTAAAAAAGTTAATCAAATAAATTCTTGTGATTCTTTAATTTCGATAAAGCTAAAACTTCCTACTAAAAATAATGGAAAAAGAAGAATTAGAGCTATACTTACTTCATAAGAAATAGTTTGGGCAATAGCTCGTAAGCTACCTAATAAAGCATATTTAGAATTTGATGCTCACCCGGCTAATAAAGTTCCATATACATTTATTCCAGAAACACATAAGAAAAATAAAATGCCTCATTTAAAATAAGAGCAAGAATATAATGTAGGATATAATTGCCATAATAACAAAGCTAAGATAAAACTGAAAATAGGAGCAATGAAGTAAGGAGAATAATTTGCTATTGTAGGTTTTGCAATTTCTTTAGTTAGAAGTTTAGCTGCATCCGCCAGCGGCTGCGGAAGACCTATAAATCCCACTTTATTAGGTCCCTTTCGAATTTGAATGTACCTAAGACCCTTGCGTTCTAAAAGAGTAAAAAAAGCGACTGCCAATAAAATACAAATATAAGCGAATACTGTTGAAATAATAGAAATATACATTATAAAGAAAAGAAATTTCATCTTTATATTTAGGGCTTAAACCTAATGCACTTCATCTGCCATCTTTATAATTATTTATCAAATAAAGGAATTTCACCTATATCTATTGATCCTAAGTCAATTGCATTAATTTTGCTAATTTGATATTTAATGTTCAATTAAATTTAATCAATAAGAAATATTATTTTACGATAAATTGGTCCTTTCGTACTAAATTTATCAGAATAATTAAAGATAGAAACTGACCTGGCTCACGCCGGTCTGAACTCAGATCACGTAGAATTTTAATGGTCGAACAGACCAACCCTTAAAGACTGCTGCACCTTTAGGATATTCTGGTCCAACATCGAGGTCACAAACCTTTTTTTCGATATGAGCTCTTGAAAAAGATAATGCTGTTATCCCTACGGTAACTAATTTCTTTAATCAAAATATTTTGGATCAAATCTAGTTTGATTTCAGTTAATTTTATTTAAAGGAAGCTTTTTATGTTCCTCAGTCGCCCCAACTAAAATATTTAATAGACAATTTTTTATAAATATTAATTAACTAATTCTACTAATTTTTTTCAAGCTCGATAGGGTCTTCTTGTCTTTTAATCTTATTCAGGCCTCTTCACCTAAAAGTAAAATTCTATTAAATTATAAAGAGACAGCTTCATTCTTGTCAAACCATTCATACTAGCCTTCAATTATAAGGCAAATGATTATGCTACCTTTGCACGGTCAGAGTACCGCGGCCGTTAAAAAATTCACTGGGCAGGTCCGACTCCTTATTATCAAGGCTTTCAAGGAGCCATGTTTTTGCTAAACAGGCAGAATGAGTATTTGCCGAGTTCCTTTTTATAATTTTCGTGTTATAAATAAATATAAATTTTAGCTGATAAATTGCTAAAAAAATATAAAATACTCTAATACTCATTTTAGCATTAATGTAACTTAATTTAATTATTAAATTCTTCTCTGTAGTTATAAGTAAATCAATTGTTTTTTTAGTTATTTAATAAATTATAACAAACTCAAAATTATGGCTATTTTCAAGCCTAAATTTTAATAAAAATATAATACAAATATACTTTTAATTTTCGAGCTTATCCTCGAAAATTTAACTAAATTAAATTCTTTTTATAAAGTGATTTATAGAAATTAAATTAATTTAAAGTACTTATATACTTTTACAGAAAAACTAGCTATCATCTAATACGAATAAAATTTCATTTCCATTTTTATTTCTAAGAAAGTTTTTGCTACAACTACTCTTTTATACTAATATATTGAATAAAAATAACTCATTAGATTTCGAGAAATTTAAGAGAAAATATATATCTAGCTAAACCATGATGCTAAAGGTACAAACATTAAGTTTTTTTATTTTTTAATTAAACTAATTCCCTCACGGTACTTTTTTAGGTCTATTTAATAATTTTCTATCACTCTTACTAAATTTAAAAATGTTTTTAACCAATATAAATTTTTAATAATTTATTAGACTATAATATTTAATTTAAAAACAACTTATGGTTTAAGTATATTTTCAGTGTAAATGAAATGTATTATGCTTATACTATGTTTTTCATCTAGGGACAATTTCCATTACCCCTGCTATGTTACGACTTATCTCATTTTTCAACGAGAGCGACGGGCGATGTGTGCACGTTTCAGAGCCTTATTCAAGCTATTTATGTATTTTAGTTTACTTTCAAGTCCTCCTTCAAAATAAGTTCCATTTAAATTTCCGTAATTATGATTTTTATAACTGTAACCCATCCTCTCCCTACTATAGGCTGCACCTTGATCTGACGTTTTAACTAAATAGTTTTAATTGCTAACTTCTATATTTTTAAAAGTTACCTGACGACGACGGTATACAAACTGATTACAAAATAGGGTTAGATATTGCGTGGATTGTCGATTACGAGACAGGTTCCCCTGATAGGTCTAAAACACCGCCAAGCCCTTTGAGTTTTAAATTTTTAACTATTCATAGTACTCTGGTAAATTTAATTATATTTACAATCAAGAATAATGGGGTATCTAATCCCAGTTTCCCTCAAGATTATCACAGCTTCAGCATGTATAGTTATTTTTAAATTAGCTATTTATATACAAATTTTACTTTTTTATAAATGTTTAATAAACTGCTGTTCTTGTTAAACCTAACTGTCTTTTTACCTAAAAATATAACTTAATCACTTGGTATAACCGCGGATGCTGGCACCAAGTTAACCTGATTTAATGTACGAAGTTAATTCAGACTCTCATCTTTATTAAATTAACCTTCAGCACTGGTGTTAGTGGGACTTTTCAAAGCATTTTTTATAACTATAATACTCTAAGAAATTGTGTAGAATTATATAATTTATTTAAAACTAGACCTATTCTTACCTCACCTCTTTCAATAAAAACCATGTGTATTACTATGTTCCCGTTATATTATTAAGTCAGAGCCAAGCTTAGTTAATAATTAATAAAATTTAAAAATGGTTACTTATATTTTTAATATTCTTTAATATCCATTTTAGTTCTTAATAGAATAGTTTCTATGGTGTAAGCATGCACATTAGATTTTCATTCTAAAGGAATAAAATTATTTATTAGAAATAATTACCCATATATAAACATTATCTTTTGAGTATGATATAGTACACTTGCCTTCCAAGTAAGAGGATTAAAAAATTTTAAAAAAGATATTACAAAGCGGTGTAAGGGCACAAAGAATTTTGATTTCTTAGGAGAGGTTCATATCCTCCTGGTAAAGGTTTTAAGTTAACTCAAACTATAAGCCTTCAAAGCTTAATATAAAGAAAAATCTTTAAACCTTGCCCGCCATAGTTTATATAAAACATCGACCTGCAAAATCGAGAAAGGAATAATTTCCTGGTGTGTTTGTTTGGTGGCTGAGTAAATAAGCGGTAGACTGTAGATCTATTAACGGAGTTAATTCTTCCCAACAAATATATGTAAAATAAGCTAAATAGAAGCTATTGGGTTCATACCCCAAAAATGAACATAAGTTCTTTTACAATGTAATTTTTTATTTAAGTAATATATACTAAAATTAATGAGGGTGCTCATCCGAGTATAAAGTAATTAAAAGACAAAAAATGTAAGCTTGAATTAAACTAATACCGAACTCAAAAATTGTGTATAAAACTTGAATTGATAAAAGTAATAATATAGAGAAAATGGATGATAGAAAAAAACTGGCTGTTAGATAATTTCCAATTAATGTTAAAACAATATGTCCGGCTCTTATGTTTGCAGTTAGTCGTACTGATAAGGTAATTGGACGTACTATAATTCTTACTGTTTCAATAATAACTAAAAATGGGTTTAAAGGTGCTGGAGCTCCTATAGGTAAAAGTCCCGCTACAACTGAACTTGGATTATAAAAAACTGCTGATACAATTAATGTTAACCATAAAGGTAAACCTAAAGATAATGATACAGCTAAATGACTAGTAGGTCTAAAAACATAAGGAATTAAACCCCTTATATTTATTAGAATCAAAAATAGAAACAAACCTGTAATAATATTTACAAATCCCCCTATATTAATTCCGAAAGAACGAAAAACTTGAGAAGAAGCAGTATCTTTAAAAACACTTACAATTCTAAGTCACCGGGGAGATATTACTCAATATGAAGAACTAAAAAGAACAATAGTAATTAAAGAAAAAATTCATATTAGTACATACAATGATATAAAAACTTGATTATTATCATCAAAAGAAGAAAAAATGTCTACAAGCATTCTTATTTTTATCAATTTCATTTGTTTTCTTTAAGTGGAGTTGAAGTTAAATTCTCTCTTTGAAAGAAAACTTTATTAGATCATCAAATCAACACAGACATTGTCAATACAGCTACTCAAAATAAAATAAATAATAAAATTCAATTTAGTGGAGATAATTGAGGCATGTAAAAAGTACTAAGCTTAATTAGTAACGTAAGGCTGACAACCTTATATTATACTTTAACTAACTTTTTAATCTGATACATTAATAGCTCATTCTAAAAAATTTTTAAGCGGAACAGCTTCTACTACGATAGGTATAAAAGAATGGTTAGCTCCACAAATCTCAGAACACTGACCATAAAATACTCCAGGATATTTAATAAAAAAACCTAATTGATTTAATCGTCCTGGAATAGCATCTACTTTAACTCCTAATGAGGGTACAGTTCACGAATGAATAACATCAGCTGATGTCACCAACACACGCAAATCAGTTTGAGTTGGTAATACAACTCGATGATCCACTTCTAATAATCGAAAATCACCAGGCTCTAATTCATTAGTTGGTACTATATATGAATCAAACTCAATATTTGAATAATCAGAATATTCATAACTTCAGTATCACTGGTGTCCAATTCTTTTTACAGTTAATCTACAATCACCAATTTCATCAAGTAAATATAATAACCGTAAAGAAGGTAAGGCTAAAAAAATTAAAATAAACGCAGGAATAATTGTTCAAATAGTTTCAATGGATTGTCCCTCGACTAAGGAACGACAAGTATATTTGTTTACTATTAAAGATACTGCAGCATATCCAACTAAACTAATAATTATAACTAAAATTATTATAGCATGATCATGAAAAAAAATTAACTCTTCTATTAAAGGAGAAGCTGCATCTTGAAATCCTAATTGTCCTCATAGGCTCATGTCGTAAAGATATTAATTTATAACTAACTAGCTACTAAAGCCCCTGTTTCAGGTGCATTATGAAAATCAGCAGGTAAAATGTTATCTCATTCTAAAGCTGTTCTTAAATGAGTTCTTCAAATTACACTTCGCTGAGAAATTAATGCTTCTCACACAATTACTATGAAATATAAGACAGCTACAAAAGAAATTATTGAACCAATTGATGATACAACATTTCATTTTGTATAACAATCAGGATAATCTGAATAACGTCGTGGCATTCCTGCCAAACCTAAAAAGTGTTGAGGGAAAAAAGTTACATTAACTCCAATGAATATAATATAAAAGTGAGCTTTAGTTCATCGATCATTTAATGTTACTCCGCTTAATAAAGGGAATCAATAATTGAAAGCCCCAAATAAAGCAAATACAGCTCCTATAGAAAGAACATAATGAAAATGAGCTACAACGTAATATGTATCATGAAGTATAATATCTAATGAAGAATTTGATAACACAATCCCTGTTAACCCTCCAACGGTAAAAAGAAAAATAAATCCTAATGCTCAAAGTATAGGAGTTTCATACTTAATTTTAGCACCATGAATTGTAGCAAGTCAACTAAATACTTTAATTCCTGTAGGAACAGCAATAATTATCGTGGCTGCTGTAAAATATGCTCGAGTATCAACATCCATTCCAACTGTAAACATATGGTGAGCTCACACAATGAAACCTAAAACACCAATAGCTAACATAGCATAAATTATACCTAAAGTTCCAAATGTTTCTTTCTTAGCAGAATAATGACTAACAATATGAGAAATTATCCCAAATCCCGGAAGGATTAAAATATAAACTTCAGGATGTCCAAAGAATCAGAATAAATGCTGATATAAGATTGGATCTCCACCTCCTGCTGGATCAAAAAAGGCAGTATTAAAATTTCGATCAGTTAAAAGTATTGTAATAGCTCCTGCTAATACTGGTAAAGATAAAAGAAGTAAAATAGCAGTAATCTTTACAGATCATACAAATAAAGGAAGACGCTCAAATTGTATCCCTCGTCATCGCATGTTAATAATAGTTGTAATAAAATTAACAGCTCCAAGAATTGATGATACACCTGCAAGATGTAAAGAAAAAATAGCTAAGTCTACAGAACCACCAGCGTGGGCTAAATTAGCAGACAAAGGAGGGTAAACAGTTCATCCAGTCCCTACCCCACTTTCTACTGCAGCCGAAGACAGTAAAAGAAGTAATGCAGGAGGAAGTAATCAAAACCTTATATTATTTAAACGAGGAAAAGCCATATCAGGAGCTCCTAATATTAATGGAACTAATCAGTTCCCAAATCCACCAATTATCATAGGTATTACTAGAAAAAAAATTATTACAAAAGCATGAGCTGTAACAATTACGTTATAAAGTTGATCGTCACCAAGAAGAGCCCCAGGTTGCCCGAGTTCAGCACGAATAAGAAGTCTTAAAGCTGTACCAACTAATCCTGATCATATTCCAAACAGAATATATAATGTTCCAATGTCTTTATGATTTGTAGAAAATAATCAACGCATTTAAACTGATTTTAGCAAAGAAACCATTAAAATTAAAACACCCCCTATAATATTAAATGTATTAATTAAAATTATAAGTTCATTACCCAATTCTTGATTATTGATTCCATATTTTTTTAAATTACTTAAAAATACTGAAAAAAATAATCTTAGGTAGTAAAACAACCTCATTAAAGAACCTAGAATTAAAACAAACACAGCAGGTATTCATGGACCTCTTACACTTGACATAATTACTAATCATTTAGAAATAAATCCAAGTAAAGGAGGTAGACCCCCTAAAGATAAAAGTAATAGTATAATAGTAAGCGCAGCAAAACCACTATTTTTTAAATTATTAATATCTTTTATTATCCCAGAATCATTATATCAAAGACTTATAAATAAGGAAATACTAATTAATACATAAATTCCTAAATACATTTTTATTGTTCATTCAGAATGTACAAGAGCAAATATTATTCAACCTAAATGACTAATAGAAGAATATGCTAGCAGAGCACGAATTTGAGTTTGATTAATTCCTCCTACTCCTCCAATCAATGCAGAACCCGCACTAATTACACATAATATAAAAACAATTCTATATGATTTCCTAATTTCTAATAAACACAAAACTAAAAATAAAGGAGCAAGCTTTTGTCATGTAGCTAAAATTAAACAAGAAACTCACGGCAAACCAGCTATGACACCAGGTAATCAATAATGAAAAGGAAAAAGACCTAGCTTAATACATAAACCCCTAACTAAGATAATAAATCCTAAAATTCTAGGATTTCTAACTTTAGTGTATATATCTCAGGTAAAAGATATATTAAAAACTAAAAGACTACCAAATATCAAGAACCTTGAACCTAAAGCTTGAACAATAAAATATTTTACAGCTGACTGCCTTTCAGATACACTTTTCTGATATACCAATATAGGTAAAAATCCAATTAAATTAATCTCCAAGCCAGCCCAGATTCCAAGTCAATGAACAGAAGACACAGAAAACAATGTACCAATTCCTATTACTGATATAAATATATAACCAAATGGAAGTCTTGAAAACATAAGAAAAAGGATAAAATCGAATTACCCAAAACAAAGTTAGCAGCCCTGCTTTACTCCAAGTTTTTTCTCTACTGAGCTCAATCTAAAGAACCTTCATTTCATTCATGAAATAGTCCTAAAACAAGAATTATTAAGAAAATAAATGTTCCAATTATTAAAGGAAAAGAAAAACTCCCTGCTATTCTTGCCAATACCGGAAATAATAAAACAATTTCAACGTCAAAAATTAAAAAAATAATAGCTAGTAAGAAAAATCGTAAAGAAAATGGTAAACGAGCTGATTTGATAGGATCAAACCCACATTCAAAGGGAGAATTCTTTTCTCGATCACTAATAGCTCGTTTAGCTAACACCCAACCAAGAGTTATAACAATAATAGATAAAATCAAAGCAATAACTCTCCTAAAAAATCTACTTAGCATTTTTAGTACTAGAGAATAACAACATCCCATATTAATCAACATCAATGATTTCCGTTCATCCGGCGTAGTACTCATAATTCTAGTTAGAAACTAAATGAGTAAATTGGTCTTACATTCTCCTAATTAACAGCTAGGCGCCTCTATTTTGGCTTTCATTTATCTTCATTATCAAATTAAATATAAAAAGGGACTTTCACCCCCAAAATACGGGCCGAAACCGCATGCAAATTTCTCGCTTTTTATACCTTTACTTCTGACCCGAAAGTTTAATAAAACTTATTGTCTGAATGCAAATCAGATCTTTTACTTTAAAGTACCAAGTCTTACTCTTAGAGGCACATTTTGCCGTTTTTAGATTAAAAATCTAACACTTATATTCTCAGTCATCTAAGAAAACTTAAATTAACATCCTCATCAATAAATTGATAAGTAAAGGAACAATCAAACTACGTCAACAAAATGCCAGTACCATGCAGCTGCCTCGAACCCAAAATGATGACCAGTGGAAAAATGTTGCAATCAAACACGAATTAAACAAACTAATAGAAACGTTCTTCCAATAAGTACATGCAAACCATGAAATCCAGTTGCTACAAAAAAACTTGAACCATATACTCCGTCTGCAATAGTAAAAGAAGCTTCGTAATATTCACAAGCTTGTAAGAAGGTGAAATAAATCCCTAAAATAACTGTTGCTAAAAGTCCTTGTAACCCCCCAGGATTATCTCCCTCTATCAATCTATGATGAGCTCAAGTAACAGTTACTCCAGAAGCTAATAAAACCCCAGTGTTTAATAAAGGAACTTCAAAGGGATTTAAAGGAGTAATTCCAGCAGGAGGTCAACAAGATCCTAATTCCATTCTAGGAGCTAATCTACTATGAAAATAAGCTCAAAAGAATGCAAAGAAAAAACAAACCTCTGAAACAATAAATAAAATTATTCCTCAACGAAGTCCTTTAGACACTTGGATTGTATGAAATCCTTGGTAAGTTGCTTCTCGAATTACATCTCGTCACCATTGAATTATAGTTATAACAATAAGAAACACTCCAAGTAATGCTGAAATGTAACCATATCCATGAAATCATCCAGCCAATCCGGATGTTAAAAATAATGCTCCTATAGAACCAGTTAAAGGTCATGGTCTAAATTCAACTAAATGAAAAGGATTACGCGCCAT